AGAATTAATATTCAAAAAAAAAAATGAACAAAGAATTTCATTTTTTTTTTTTTATTTTTAAATAATTTGAATTTATATTAATATATATTAACTAATTTCTAGTTTTTAGAATTCAATTCTAATCTACTAATCTAATATTTATATATATATTATTTTTTTTTCTATTTTTCTATAGAATTTCTATTTATTTATAGAAAAAAATTTCTAATCAAATTTCATAAAATTTCAAATAAACAAAGTGATAATCTAATTGATTAGAATAAAAAAAAAGAGAGAGTTCTTATTCGAACCGCCTCGTAATCTTTAACCAATTCTGCGCTTCAATATAATTCCCAGGAGTAAGCGCTATAGCCTGTTTCCAATATTCAGCGGCTTGGTCGAACCAAGCCTCCGCAATTTCAGAATCTCCCTGTCGAATGGCCTGTTCTCCACGGTCGGAATAGGCGGTCAATTCCTTCCCTTGGAACCGTACTTGAGAGTTTCCTAACTCATACGGCTCGGCAGTCAATTCTTTTGGTGTCTACCCTAGCCCTACCATATATCTAACTGAATGAGATTTCTCATAGATCTATTTGATTTTTCTCGGGTTAACGTTAAACAAAAAAGGTTAATTACATGAGTTTCAAACTTGACTTTTGATTCAATTAATAATCAGTTTTCTCTTTTCTCCTACCTTCAGAAAAATAAAGCATAGGCATTTCGAAACTCTCATTAGAATTTTCTGAAAAGGTAACTATCTCGCTTTCATATTCTATAGAAATTTATATAGAATCCTTGAAAAAGACTTCTTCCTCATAAAAAAAAGACTTACTCTCTTTGGGATCTGATGCTACACCGCTGCTCAATACCTTAGGGGATCGGCTCTATTACATAAGTCGATTCCTCATTTTTATCTCATATCATGACATAAATAAGCAGTTCTTATTGTATCGCCCAAAACCTTGTAAATTGATCTTTACGGTGCTTCCACTATCAATTAGATCTTTTCTTTTATCCATAGAATAAAATATTTAGGCATATATATTTTTTCATATTTCGAAGTTTCTTTCTTTGCTACAGCTGATAAAAATCGTTTTTTGGACGATGCAATATGTAGAAATCCTACTTTTTTTCTAGTATTTATTGTCGTATTTGCCCTTTCCTTTTATTTCTTTCTATAGTGGAGATAGTCGCACGTAATGACAGATCACAGCCATATTATTAAAAGCTTGTGGTAAGAACGGGTTTCGCTCTAGTGCCCGAAAATAATATTCTAAAGCTTTCGTATGTTCGCCGTTACTTGTGTGGATAAGGCCTATGTTATAGAGTATATAGCTTCGATCATAGGGATCAATTTCGAGTCGCATAGCTTCATAATAATTCTGTAACGCTTCTGCATAATTGCCTTCGGATTGAGCCGACATTCGTTACGGTCGTCATTCAATTAAAAGAATTCTCCGTTCCAAAACCGTACGTGAGATTTTCACCTCATACGGCTCCTCCTTTATGTGCATAATGAAAATAATCCAGAATCCATGGAATTAAAAGAAGGACGAAATATTGTCATTATGAACTGAGCGGGGCTAATGTTTTTACAAGAAATCTCTAGCTAACCCTCTTGCAAAAGATCCTTTCTTAACATCAAGCGTGCTGGTACTAGATAAAAATGTAAACTCCAACAATTTCTTTGTTCTCAACGCCCTTTAATTTCCAGGAATTAGTCACTTCAACAATCTTCGATGGTTATATGGGTATCCAAAGTACGAACGAGATGGATGTTTGTTGTCCCAACCATTTCTTTTAGTACCGATCCCGATAAAGAAAAGGAGTGCTTTATAACAAAGTTTTTGTTTTGTTGATTCCTAGGCGTAGTGCTCCTTCCTTTATGCCGCCTATTGATACTAGTGTAGTAGGATTGAACCGCGATACAGATCTATGATCTATAGGTCTAACCTTTCGCTCAATACTAGAATCAACAATTCAAGCATCTGAGGTTGCATTAATCGGGGATACACGACAGAAGGAATTGCTTTATTTTATAAACTTCACCTTCAACCAGCGTCGATTTTTTGATTTCAATAGTCTTTTTTTATATTCCGAATCATGTGTCTTTTTCCTAAGGCTGAGGGCGGTAAAGTCAAAATAATAATAATCAAATCACACCATCTCTGTAATAAGTAAATGCCTCTTTTTCTCCTGAAGTTGTCGGAATTATTCGTAACAAGATATTGGCTACGATTGAAAAGGTCTTATCAATAAAATTTCCATTTATTCGCGATCTAGGCATAGGTAAAAAGAATCCATTCTATAACTCTTTTCATTACCTCTCGTGAGAAAATGATCTCACAAACAAAGGAAATGTACAGTACGAAATAACATAAAAAAAAGTAGACCTATTCAAAAAAAAAAGGATATGACTTTCTACCTCAATTTTTTTTGTCGCTTTGACAGAAAAAAAAATCAAAGAAATTATTCTAATTTCGTCGAAGTTGAAGAATCAAAGAATTTATTCTACGGATTAGGATAGATTTGGAAAATTTGAAAAGCTTTGATTCAATTTAAATTATGATATGATCAAAATAGGAAAAAGAATCGAATAATTGTTCTATGATGAAAATGAAAATAGAATAACTGTCCTTTTTGTCTTTCGTACATAGCAAGTATACACTATCTAATCAAAAAAAAAATCCCCGGGATGCTTGCTTTAGGAATTTGTAATAGATCCACGGGGTAAAAGGTTGGTTTGGTTGTTGAGAGATCTAAAACTAGAAAAGAATTTTCTAATTTTTATAGAATAGAAATGGAATTGAAGTCTAAAGAGAATTATGAGCTAAAGGTAATCATTATGTAGGAGAGATGGCCGAGTGGTTCAAGGCGTAGCATTGGAACTGCTATGTAGACTTTTGTTTACCGAGGGTTCGAATCCCTCTCTTTCCGTACCTTCACCTAATTCACCAATGTAACTAACCGCAATGTATCAAATACAAATAAGAACGGATACAAAAAAATAGTTAGACTTTTCTTTGATATAGATTCTTTTTTTTGATGTTGTTTGATATAGATTCTCTATTCCTAATTTATGTGATACAAAAAAGAAAATACTGTAAAAAGCAGACACAGAATGGAAATTTTCATAAAAGATATGATACATGAATAGGATAGAAATCCCCGAATTAAATCCTTTGCCTTCCTTTCCTTATTTACTTAACCTTAACTTAGGCAAAAGGGAGGGGTGCAAATTTGTAAAACCCCCCTTTTTTTTTATTTTAGTTAGGGTTAAATCTGACGAGAATAATATTCTACGACAAGCAATTCATTTATTTTCAAACCGACCCATTTCCTATCTATTATTTGATTGACTAATCCTTTATATTGTAATGTGTGAAGGGTCAAATGTTTTGGTAATTCCTTATGTTTGGATGAATCCAGATAATTTTGAATCAGAGCTCGAGATTTTTTTTCATCCTTCACTGAAATAATATCTCGGGGTTTGCAGCGATAATTTGGTATATCTATTATACGACCATTAACTAAAATATGTCTATGGTTAACTAATTGGCGGGCTTGAGGAATAGTCGAAGCCATGCCCAATCGAAAAAGGATGTTATCCAAACGCATTTCAAGTAATTGTAGCAAAACCGGACCGGTTGGCCCTTTTGCTTTTCCGGCAATATGAACGTATTTAAGTAATTGTCGCTCTGTAAGACCATAATGAAAACGCAATTTTTGTTTTTCTTTTAAACGAATAGAATATTGAGAGTTTTTCCGGGGGCGCCATTGATTTCTAAGTCTAAGATCGCTTCCGGCTCTAGGGTTTTTACTAGTTAGTCCTGGTAAAGCTCCCAGACGGCGTATTTTTTTGAAACGAGGTCCTCGATAACGTGACATAAAGACTCCTTATTTATTTTATAAATTTGATTGAAATTTCATAAATCAAAAAATTAAAACTGAACTAAATGAAGCGAAATCCCATGAAATGAAGTATTGTACTACAAACAAATAGGAATGAGATGAATTAGATCAATCTACATATTTTTTTTTATTGATTTTTTTGTTTGTATTTTTTGATTGTATAGATATACAATCAAAAAATACAAATCTATTTATTAGATAACTTCTATATATTGATATAGAAATAGAAAGTTAGAAATAGAAAATATAGATAATTTATATAGATAAATAAAACCAAAAGAAAACCCTTTCTTTTTTTTGTTCTTGATTTATTCTCCAAAGAAAAGATATAACTCCGCCATTCAGAATTGGAAGTTTCTAAGACATAATAAAGAGATTTTTGACCTTTGGAAAAAAAAAGATGAAGAAGCTCTTTCAATCTTCTTTGATTTCCAAAAATCTTATCAATCATGTAAAAAATAAAACAAATAGAAAAAGCCGGCTATCGGAATCGAACCGATGACCATCGCATTACAAATGCGATGCTCTAACCTCTGAGCTAAGCGGGCTTAAATAAAAGAAATTTTGCATACATGGGAATTAGGAAAACTCTTAGGATTTTATCTATTAACGATAACTTCTATTTTATTTAAATGTTAAATAACAATCAAATTGAATAATTTCAAATTGAATTTCTTTCGTTAGATTTAGTTTAGAGTTCTAAATCAAATCTATAAATAGAATCTACTAATTAGATTAGTAAGTGAGGATCCTTTTAGAGATTTTTTTTCATTTCTAATGCTCTAATTATTTTATATATTATAAGTCTAAATAATTAAAGTCTAAATGCTAAATGATTCAACTTTTTTTTAGACTTTAGACTAAATAATTAGAAATAGAAAATAATAAATAGAAATAAATGGAATAATTAGTTAGAACTAGAATACTATAAATGATAAAAATGCTAAATCAAATTTCTATTTTTAATTATGTTATGGTATGGCTATATAGAGGGTCTTGCTCAAATGTGTCTAAGAAAAAAAAGGGGGGGGATAAAAATCAAAATGAAATGAAAGAGGCAACCAAAATAAAGGCAATCCAGATAATAATGAGAGACTCCTATCTTTTGT